GAACCTGCGGATCCATTTGCAACTCCTTTGGAAATATTGCCTGAATGGTATTTCTTTCCCGTATTTCAAATACTTCGTACAGTACCCAATAAGTTATTGGGTGTTCTTTTAATGGTTTCAGTACCTGCGGGATTATTAACAGTACCCTTTTTGGAGAATGTTAATAAATTTCAAAATCCATTTCGTCGTCCGGTCGCGACAACTGTTTTTTTGATTGGTACTGTAGTGGCCCTTTGGTTGGGTATTGGAGCAACATTACCTATTGATAAATCCTTAACTTTAGGTCTTTTTCAAATTGATTCGATTTGAAAATAAAATATCATGACGTGTGTATCTTGTGTATCTAGGGAATAGTCGCTTCAAAGTGAATTCTCCCTAGATAACATTTATTCAATTTAATTATTGATCTATTTTACGAATATATGGATTGTGTTAAAGATTCAAAATTCATTTTCATCTTCTTTAAATTTAGAAAAGATTTAGAAAAAAAAAATAAGATATAAATCTATTGGATTTAAAATTTATTCTTTGGTAAATTAATTGTGAAATGCTTTTCTATTTTTAGAATGCCAAATATATGTTTTACATCTTCTATGCGAAAATGCTCAATTTTCATAAGGTCTTCTTGACTGTTCTTCAAAAGGTCCCACAATGTATGTATATTGGACCTTTTTAGGCAATTATAAATCTTAGGATCCAATTCGAATTGGTCAATAAAAATAGATTTCAATGCTATTTCTTTTTGATTTTTCCTTAGTTTAGCCAATCTATCATGAAAAGTAAAAAGGGGTAAAGTAATCTTGTGTTGATTTTCTTCTAAATGGAAGTTTTCTTCTTCTGCATGTAGAAAAGGAATAAATAAATCAATCAAATTCCGGGAGGCTTCATGAAGTGCTTCTTTCGGAGTTAAACTTCCATTTGTCCATATTTCGAGAAAAAGTATCTCTTGCTTTTCATTCCCATTTCCATAAGAATGAACACTATGATTCGCATTTCGAACAGGCATGAATACAGCATCTATGGAATAACTTCCGTCTTGAAAGTTTTTTGGCGATTTCATACAATAGCCACGATTCCTCTCGATTTGTAATCCAATATGCAAATCAATCGGTTCCCTTAAGCTAGCGATATGTTGTGTATTATCAATGATTTCCACAGAGGGCGGTAAGATGATGTCTTGAGCAGTTACACATCCAGGACCCTTGACACAAATAGACGCGTCCCGAGTTCCATATAAATTGCTTCTCAATACAATTTCTTTCAAATTCATTAAAATTTCATGTATTGATTCTTGAATACCCGTTATAGTAGAAAATTCGTGGGGTATTTTCTGAGATTTTGCGCGTGTGATGCATGTCCCTTCTATTTCTCCAAGCAAAGCTCTTCGCATCGCAATGCCTATTGTGTCGGCTTGACCTTTCATAAGTGGAGACAGAATAAAACGTCCATAATAAAGACGCTTACTGTCAGCTCTTGATTCAACACACTTCCACTGTAGTGTCCGAGTAGATATTCTTACTTTCTCTCGAACCATAATAATATTCTTTTTTTTGATCAAATCATTGAATTATTTATTTCTCTTGAAATTTCTTCAATGTTTATTCTTACACACGTCTTTTTTTAGGAGGCCTGCAGCCATTATGTGGCATAGGGGTTACATCCCGGACGAAACTTAATAGTATACCACTTCTACGAATAGCTCTTAATGCCGCATCTCTTCCTAGACCAGGACCCTTTATCATGACTTCTGCTCGTTGCATACCTTGATCCACTACAGTCCGAATAGCATTTCCTGCTGCAGTTTGAGCAGCAAATGGGGTCCCTCTTCTTGTACCCCTGAATCCACAAGCGCCTGCGGAGGACCAAGAGATCACCCGACCTCGTACATCTGTAACGGTCACAATAGTATTGTTGAAACTTGCTTGGACATGAATAACTCCCTTAGGAATTTTACGTGCATTTTTACGTGAACTAATACGTCCATTCTTGCGGGAACCAATTCTTGGTAAAAGTTTTGCCATATTTTATCATCTCAAAAATGAAGTCTGAGGTCTATGGATATATCCATTTCGTGTCAAAATAGATTATTTTTATATCGGATCTTTTAGAGAGTCTCCGTTTAGAAAAATTATCCTTGTCTTTGTTTATGTCTCGGGTTGGAGCAAATTATTATAATTCGTCCCCGTCGACGTATTAGTCGACATTTTTCACAAATTTTACGAACAGAAGCCCTTATTTTCATATTTTTCATTCCTTAATTTTGAATATACATACTTTTTGTGACGAAAAAAAGTTTCGTTAAATTTTAAAATCGTAAATTGTATTCCTATAAAATATAAAAAAGAAAAGGAATGTTGAAGTTGAAAAAATTACCTAATCATTCGCATTTTTGTTGGGGAGTCTAGAAATTAGACGTTTTCTGGTCGAATCATAAGCACTTACTTCTATTTTGACTCTATCTCCTGATAGTATACGTATAAAATCGCCTCGGGCTTTTTCTGAAGCATAATTTAAAACCAGATTTTCATTATCTAATCTAAACGAATCCGTAACATATTATTGCAAAGTTATTAAGAAATTAAACCTTTCTGAATCCCTTTTTTTTGTTCTTTTTGTTTTCTATCTAAAAGTCTCTTGAAATATCAACTAATCTAATGTAGGAGGAATGCTATTAGAAATCTCTTCTTTACTATTTTTTTTTCACAAATAGGGGAAGTTCAGATACAATTTAAATATCGAAAAGATTACCATATATAACACAAGATTTCTCCACCGATTCTTTCTAGGCGAGCCTCTCGGTCTGTCATTATACCCCGAGAAGTAGAAAGAATTACAATCCCCATTCCACCTAAAATTCGCGGAATTTGTTGATAGTTAGAATAGATTCGTAGACCAGGGCGACTGATGCGTTTTAAATTTAGACTCGTTTGACATGGTCCTTTCCTATTTCTTCTATGTCGTAGGGTTAAAGCCAAAAAAAAAAATTTGCCTTCCTGGTGTTTCCTCACATTTTCAATAAAACCTTCTCGTAAAAGTATTTTTATAATGTTTTCGGTGATGTTAGTAGATGCTATTCGAACGGTTCCTTTTCTATCCATGTCCGCATTTCGTATCGAGGTTATTATGTCAGCAATAGTGTCCCTACCCATGATAAACTAAACCTTTTGTTGCCTCGTAATTTTGATATAATCAACATACTTTGTTTTCATTTTTTTTTTATAATTTATGAATTAAATATTATTATTTTTTATTTTATTAATTTTATATTTTTTTTATATATTTTTATTAAAGGTATATGCGTGAAACACAATCTACTAATTAATTTTAATTTAATTGATTTCGTTCAAATATCAAATATTAGAAATCATGTAATGCTCTTATAACGCTTTATTTTATAATACTTCAGGTGCTAATGAAACTATTTTTGTGAAATTTAACTGTCTCAATTCCCGAGCGATTGCACCAAAAATTCGAGTTCCCTTTGGATTTCCTTCTTGATCAATTACAACTGCAGCGTTGTCATCATATCGTATTATCATACCGTTGTCGCGTTTAAGTTCTTTCGAAGTACGCACAATTACAGCTCTGATCACTTCAGATCTTTCTAGAGGTGAATTGGGGACTGCTTCCTTGATCACAGCAATAATAACGTCGCCGATATGAGCATATCGGCGATTACTAGTTCCTATGATTCGAATACACATCAATTCTCGAGCTCCGCTATTATCTGCTACATTCAAATGGGTCTGAGATTGGATCATATTCTTTTTTGAATCTGTTATTTCAATGGAAAGGGGCAAAAAAAAGAAATATTGTTTGTCCAAAACAAAAAAAAAAGAAACTTGCGAATTTTTTCCTAACAAAGAAAGGCCTTTTCCTTTTAGTTCTGTATTCCTATCTCAAAATAATGAATTGAGTTCGTATAGGCATTTTGGACGCTGCTATTAAAATAGCCTTTTTGGCTATATTTTCTGCTACCCCGCCCATTTCATAAATCATTCTACCCGGTTTAACGACAGCTACCCAATATTCGGGAGATCCCTTCCCCGAACCCATACGTGTTTCCGAGGGTCTTAGGGTAACTGGTTTGTCGGGAAAGATACGTACCCATATTTTTCCACCGCGGCGTACATTTCGTGTCATTGCCCGACGCCCTGCTTCTATTTGTCTAGACGTAATCCAAGCGGGTTCAAGTGCCTGAAGAGCATATCTACCGAAACAAATACGATTGCCGCGATAAGATACTCCTTTCATTCTTCCTCTATGTTGTTTACGGAATCTGGTTCTTTTGGGGTTATAGTTGATGGTTGTTTCGCAATTCCATCTCTACTGCAGAACCGGACATGAGAGTTTCTTCTCATCCAGCTCCTCGCGAATGAAATGATTATGATAATGAAATGATTATGATTAAAAAGAAAGTATACATATGAATAATATACTGAATCTTGGGATTCTTTGATATTGATATTTTACCCAATTTATTTTAGTAGATTAGAAATTTGTATATTTTTTATTTGTCTATCTTATATAGATAATTATGTATTCTATTTCTATATAGAAATTTATAGAGAATTTTAAATTTATATTTTTATATTTATAGATAATTATTTTTAGATAATATTTAGATAATGTTCTTTAAAATGTTATAACAAGTCTGTATTTATTATGATTATTAGATCAGATCACTTAAAATTTAGAAATCAAATAATATCAAAATCTTCGCGGGCGAATATTAACTCTTTCAATATTTACTTCATTTGTAGGGTTAACCTATGACCTCTCAGAATAAATGGAGTGTCTCTTGGTTTGTTTCGCCATCCTACCCAATAAATCATTAAGATTCGGTTTCAATAAAATCTTATATATTCATAGGTTCCATCGTTCCCATCGCTTTTCGATTAATGGTTAGGTCTTAATTATACAATGGAGCCCCTAATGAATTTATTTTTGAGTCAATGTTCTTAGTCTTTATTGGCTCGAGGCTCTTGATTTTTTTGTTC